TGGATCCAGACCCTTTTGTGAATGAGAAAGATAAAGACGATAAAGACCAATGAAATCGCGTTTTCAGATTGTAAATGGTAAAGTTTGATTACCATTAACCTCCAGAATAGTTAACGAGTTTTTCGGTTTGATTCATCTCCTAAAGGCGGCTCTCGCCCTGAGTTATTTTAAGTTAAGAAGTTAAGGCGGCCTTAGGCATTAATTACCTATGGTATTCTTCTTATTACCTATTGTATTTCTAGTGCTTTTTTATTAGAGGTGGCCGGGACCTATTATTTCGAGTTTCTTTTTGAATCAAGGTGGCCATAGGCCCCTATGGTCCAGCGGTTACGACCTCTCTTTTTCACGGAGAAAACGAGGGTTCAAGTCCCTCTGGGGGTATACTAAGACTCAAGACGATAGGAGTGGGATTTTCTATCAAGTGATCTATATTTGTCAAGTCCTTCTAATAGTCTACCTAATAGTCTACTCAGTGGGACTTTGTATTTTAGATCAAGTGATATGTATTTATCAAATCTGCCTGGGGACAATATTGTGGAACGTCTAAAATAAATTAGGCGTTGGGTCGATGCCCGAGTGGTTAATGGGGACGGACTGTAAATTCGTTGACAATATGTCTACGCTGGTTCAAATCCAGCTCGGCCCAACAATTTGTCAATCTACTATCAGATGGTAGAACACTCTTGTTCTTAATAAATACCTGATACGAGAGAATAAAAAGGAATCCAAAATTTCTGCTAGATCTCTTCTTATTTCCCTGGGATTGTAGTTCAATAGGCAAGAGCACCGCCCTGTCAAGGCGGACGTTGCGGGTTCGAGCCCCGTCAGTCCCGACGGATCCAATAAGTACATCAATTCGCCTCTCCATTTTCTGTGAAATCTGTGAAAGAAGGGACAGAGAGCATAATTGAATTCCGAAGGGGTTTCCCTTCTTTTTTTCAGGATTCTGTCGAAGAAAGAACAAACCCTAAACTAAAATGAAAATAACTAAAATAGTGAAGTTGATAGAATATTCCATCTTTTCTCCTGCGACTCATCTTTCTCATACTTCCTTGTCTTCCAAAGAAATTTAGATAATTAAAATTTAGAACCTAATTCCTCTCTTTTTCCACTTCGTTTGTATTGTTTGTTGGGGTTTTGTAGTTCGGACGGGCGGTTAGATTTCGTTTCGTTTGATGGTTCTATAAGGAAGACCTAAGGTAGGTTATAGAAAAGAAAGAACAGAAAAGAAGGATACAGAAAGTAAAGCAACTTTTGGTTGGTCCGGGAATCCAAGATTGGATTTGGTATGGATAAAAGATGTTCGTATGTTATACTATTCAATTCTCGACGACGAATTAATTTAATAGCTCAGATATTGTTATTCATGATATTGATCCGATTCAAGATCATCGATAGGTAATGCATTCATTGAATTGACAGGTGAAAGATTTATCATCTCTATGGGATTAAATCCCGAGTTATTGTGAAATAAAAAAACGATGAGATTATGGAAGTAAATATTCTTGCATTTATTGCTACTGCACTGTTCATTTTAGTTCCTACTGCTTTTCTACTTATAATTTACGTAAAAACAGTCAGTCAAAATGATTAATTACTTTAAATGAAACTTGACTTCTGAATTCTTATCAATAGTTGAAGAAATCAAATGAAAAGTATTCTATTTTTACGTCTTAAATGAAATCAACGGGCTATCATCGGCGGTCTTCTATGAGATCCGAGAGTATGGTAAGTAAGAAATAAATTTCTTACTTACCATACTCTCTATTAGTGTTATAATAGTGTATAAAATTGTTTCTAATAAAGTTGGTATACTATATTAGCTTCTATCTTCAATATTAGCTTCTATCTTCAATAGATGTAATTATTAATCCATATATGTAATTGACGTAGGACCCAATTCTAGTTCGTTTGATACATCTATTTATTCCGATGAATCTGAAATAATTGTTTTACTGTTATAGAATATATTTCTCCACTAGAATCCAATGGAATTTGAAAATGAAGATATTTTGATTTGAATTGAAATAATTTTCAAATCAAAAATGCGTTGCAGAACGATCTATAAAACAATTGATACCGTTTCATTCCTCAACTAAATTAGGAGTGCTTCTAAAGTCCACTTCTTCCCCATACTACGAGTGAAAGGGAAAATGTAAAGACTACCATTAAAGCAGCCCAAGCGAGACTTACTATATCCATGTGAATTATGTCCCTTATCTCTATGATAGAATTATTCCATTATTGCTCACTAATAATAGTAGAATTAATGGTCCAGAGTCAAAAAGGGATTCTGGCCGAACACTATTGATGAACCAATCAAATAAATCCATTTCAAAAATTCCTATATTATTTCTAATCGGGAAAGACTAAACACAAGTAAAATAAAAAATAACATTACAAAGGAATGTTACTAATGGAACATCTAGTAATAAAATAAATAAGAGGGTCCATTCATTTTTTATTGCCCTTCAAAGTAAAAATAGATCAATTGCTATCTATTACAAAATTTTCCTATTTGATCTAATACGTACCCTTTCCCGATTGTCTCTCTGAAGGAGTTGAGAGATAGTATATTATACTTTTGACGAGGGGTTAAAAATTTTTTTTTCACTTTTTATTTTCTATAAAAAAGGAAATTATCCATCTCAATCTAATAGTGATTGAATGCCTAAACACTCAGAGATTCTCGCGAGTCTATATATGTAGATTATAGTATAGAAAGAACTTCCCCCAACCAGTAGTTAAATTATCTGCCGGCTATCCAAACCCAATCAGTAGACATTACATTAGTAGTAGAAAGGAATCGGGAAGTCTTGCTTCGACCATGACAATCTTTCTTTTCATTTTCGATTCAAAAATTGATTTACAAAATATCCAGAACGGATGTTTAGAATCAATCAAGTATTAATAGTCCCCTTATTCTGTTCTGCTGGATAAAATTTGGTTGAGTTATATCAGCAGAACAGAATAAGAGATTTCGATTCGTTTGTTGATGAGGCGGCACCCGGATTTGAACTGGGGAAAAAGGATTTGCAGTCCCCCGCCTTACCACTCGGCCATGCCGCCAAAACGATACACAATAGGATCAAAATTTCCCTTTTTGGGTTGTATTACTAAATTTTAGTTTTTGTACTTGCATCCTGTTTTTAATCCTTTTTTTAATTTAGAAAAATTAGAAAAGAAACCATTTTTCCCCTTTTGATTGTCTTTGATCTACCCCTTCGATTGATTATATAGTATCTCAAAACACACAATGCCAAAAAGCTTCCCCTCACTTTTATATTGAAAAAGAAAATGTATATTTTCACTCAAAAAAACCAAAATTGATGACAAATGGGAACCATTAACTATTCGTTGACTGAGAATTCGTGAATGATTATTGGATTTGAATCTAAAATTTGGTTTGCCTAATGACATAAGAAAATACAAATTGATACATACTTAATTGATTCTTTTGAATCAAAAATCCTTCTCAATTTCCATTATAACAAAAATGATAAGTATATGTAAACCCCAGAACGGAAATTGTTACAAAGATACAAAATTGGCTATTTAGAGTATGTTGCCTATAAATAAAAAAGAAAGGGAATTTTTTGGAACAAAAAAAGGCCCGGCTGGGTATTGACCGGGCCAGGCCAAAAGGGCGCTTCGAACAAAATAAAAGCAAGAAGGTCTTCTTTATTTCTTTTTCTATTTGGATCTTTCGAGCATCTAAATGGAATTGCTAATTCTATAATAACGATAAAGAATGTGAAAGAAATACTTTCTTTAATCCTTATTTGATGTGTAATGTAACATAGTAATTATCTTTTTCAATTGGGAGAGATGGCTGAGTGGACGAAAGCGGCGGATTGCTAATCCGTTGTACGAGTTATTCGTACCGAGGGTTCGAATCCCTCTCTTTCCGTTTCCGTTGATGACTTTCTATTTTTTTCTTTCAAATTTAGCAAATCCCTGTTTATTTTTTTCCTAGTGAAATGTGTGGAATAGCTAAAATAAAATATTAAGAAAATTGTAAAATTAAGCAACAAAAACGAAATTTTTATTTTATTCTTCACGTCCAGGATTACGTCCTGGATCATTGGATAGGAATCCAAAGATGAAGAGAGAAACAAAGAATATTACTACTGTGTAAACGAAAAGTTTGAGAGTAAGCATTACACAACCTCCAAGATCATTTTTTGAAAAAAAAAACGAGAAAAGAAAAGATAATAGATCCTCCTTTTTTATATCACATATCCTATTTTGACACCAAGAAATGAATTATAGAAATAGAAAAGAATGTTCAGAAATTCAAATGAAGTTGAAATTTTTAATAAGAGTCTTTGATTACCACAAATCACTTTCATACCGACAATTAGATATTGTAAGCGACCCTAAGCTAATAAGGTATTTCGCCGAAAAAAGGAGAAAAAGGATTAAAATCGGGAAATGGGGCGAGCCGGATTTTTTGCGGCTATCCGAAATTTCAATGTTTGAATTGAAGGTTCATACTGTCAGACTTATTTGATCTTCTCGATTGTTATCATTTTTATCAAAAAAAATGAATTTTCTAGGATACTATTAAAGATCTTATCGAAAACTTACAGCAGCTTGCCAAACAAAGGCTAAAAGAAAAAAGAACAGGGGTATGACTGGCATAACATCTACGATTGGATTCAAAAAAGCATAGGCTTCGGGCAATTTGGCGAAGAAAAGACTACTCGGATAAAGGGCAGAATTAAGACAGATCAAACTAAAGATATTAAGCATAACAGACATTTTTTTTCGTCGAGATAATTGCATTTTGATTGAGTTATTGATATAAGGAAAAATGAAGAAAGTAAGGTAGACAAAAAAATCCTTCTTTTTCCACTCAATCAAAAATCCTCCAATTCTCAAAGGAGAATAGAAAAAATCATACTTTCATACAATATCTTAATTGAATTATATATAATGATCAATAAATTCAGTTGAATTCTAGATATACACATGTCAAAATTCTAGCAACGAATCTATAATCAATTCTATAAAGGAGAAAGATTTTCTATAGATAGTTGGACTGGAATTGACGAACACTTAATACCAATATTATTCTTTATTAGTATTAGTGTCCAATAAAAATAGAAATGGGGCGTAGCCAAGCGGTAAGGCAACGGGTTTTGGTCCCGCTATTCGGAGGTTCGAATCCTTCCGTCCCAGAGCATATCCCTTGTATCCGAATACTTCTTTTTTGTTCAACAAGGTTCTGTTTCAAGGTCTAATATTGGATAGAATATGATTCCTCTTTCTTTTTTGATTTTGAATGATTCTTTTCGAAATCATATCTTAATGAATGATTCTTTTCGAAATCATATCTTAATTTTTTACAAACTGAACTAAATCGAGTTCAAATTACATGCAAAAGGAACTAAACCCTTTTATGATCCAGATAAAGATAAGATGGGGCATAGATCTGTAGAAGGATTACTTAACCTCAGGTTAAACAAAATATGAATATGAAAATACATATAAAAGAGGAAGTGCTTAGCTTATAGGTATGTATTGTTATCCTATTTCAGTGACAAAAAGTCTTTCCATTTTTGTGAAAAAGAATTTGCATTCCTAAAAGATTAAAATTGAAATATTTAACAATGATATTTCTTTTTATTGTTCGATCTATTTAGATTATTTGCTTTACATCATTGACAATTCCATTCGAAAAGAAACAGAAAATTATCTTTTTTATGATAACCAAATGGAGTCTTTACTGTAAAACATGACTCAAATTCAAGTATAAAGATTTGTAATGATTCTTTATGGATTGAATCTTTGGGAAGTTTTGGGAAGTTGGAACGGGTCAGTCTATCTTATTGAGTCACTTGAAGAGGCAGAGTCAAATAGAATTTATTTATTCGTGTGATTTCTGTTAGTTATTTTATTTCTATATTTAGATTTCTGGATATTTCTGTTAGACATTTTTTTGAGATAGAGATTTATAGAAAAAGTTCCATTCATACAAAAAAACGGGGTCTTGCTAATATTTATTCAGAAAAATTTTTTTGATCTTTATTATCTATTTTATTATCTATGTAGATAAGAAAAAATAGAAATGACTGTGTCTCTGTACCGACTGAACCAATGACTATTCATGATTCCACAATTGAATCAATTCCATACTGGTTCCAAATTAGAGGAATGTTATGGTAAAACTTCGTTTAAAACGATGTGGTAGAAAGCAACGTGCGACTTGAAGGACACGATCCGGTGTGGATTCTTATTCTTACATCCACCATTTTATATAGGAATGAAGGTGCTCTTGGCTCGACGTCGTTTTTCTATTCTACTAGAATCCTTCTTTTTTTGATTGGGTTTTAATGTAAATATGTAAATAGTTCGTGATGGAGCTCGAGTAGAAAGTATTGATGAATTTCTCAGGGGCAACGATCTAGGGTTAATGCCAATCAATAAATTGGAACAACTTCGTAAGTATATCTTCGATATAGAAATAGAAAGGATCCGATTCGAGCAAATTTTTCAATTCAAAAAAATTTGTTGGAACGGCTAAAACTTTTTCGATCCACAGTGTATCGCGCACGAATCAACCATCGGTATGATTCTTTGATAGAAAGAAATCACAAAAGGGGTATGTTGCTACCATTTTGAAAGGATTAAGAAGCACCGAAGTAATGTCTAAACCCAATGATTTAAAACCAAGATAAAGGATCCCAGAACAAGGAAACACCACTTCAATTGTCTCACGGATCCAAATAAAGAATCCAAATATATTTGAAATGAGACGAAAAAAAGGGGGGGGTTAAAGACCACTCAAAAAAAGAAAAATCTTAATTTCTTTAAGATATTTGAGAATTTTTGAACTTGAGTTATGAGTACAAATGATTTTTTTCAGGAAGGAAGCTAAATAAAAATGACTATGAGTTAAATTATAGACTAATTTATTTTACGGATTCCTTTCCTATCCTATTTATTCTAATTTTTGTCTATGGATAAAATTAGAATCGTTTTTTATCGAGCCGTACGAGGAGAAAACTTCTTATACGGTTCTAGGGGGGGGTTCTTTTTTATCTACATCTATCCCGATGAGCCGTCTATCGAATCGTTGCAATTGATGTTCGATCTCGAAGAGAAGGAAGAGATCTTCGGAAAGTGGGTTTTTATGATCCTATCAAGAATCAAACTTATTTAAACGTTCCCGCGATTCTCTATTTCCTTGAAAAGGGCGCTCAGCCTACAGGAACTGTTCAGGATATTTTAAAAAAGGCAGAGGTTTTTAAGGAACTTGGCCCTAATCAAACGAAATTCAATTAAATTAAGGAAATAAAAACTAAGGATAGGATAGTGATTTCTATATCATTTTGGATATCTTTTCTATACTATGTTTTTTATTTCCTTCTTTTCTTGCTCTATTCGTATCTATTTATCATTGCTTTTATAGAATCTTTTTCTAACTTTGATGAATCCTTACAAAATAGAAAATGATGGCATTACCTGCAACCTGCAATCGGGTGGTTTTCATTCGAACTCGAATACCAAGTAAGAAAAAAGGAATCGAAGTTCTGTATTCGACTTACTTTAGTCGACTTATTCTATATGGATTCAATACACTATTGATTGCATAAATCCTTTTTCTACTTTTTCTTTATTTATTCTCCATCTAAACTAAAATTTTTAGTATATATGCATATGCAGTGCCAATCCAACACAAGTCTTTTTTTTACTATTATTTCAATTTTAGTTCTTGTATTTTTTCCATCGTATTCTTTTATTAACCTTTATATTGACAATATTGTATCGAACAAATATAATTCATCGTGATAAGCAGCTCTATTTATTTCCGTCCCATAGGTTTTCTTTTTTACCTGTTGATTCAAATGATGGGTTCGTTGGATTAGCTTTGCTCCTCGGATTTTTGATTGAAAAAGTGGATAACATAGAAATAGGGGATGGTCCAGCATTTTTTACATTTATTTCTTTTTTTGATTTGATCGGGAAATTTTTTCTTTTTTCATCTGATTTAGTCATTTTTATGTTCCAAATATATTAGAAAAATTTTTTATATCTTTTTTTATTTCGTAGATGTAGATTAATGCTTTGATTTAATCATTTTGTTTTATTCTGATTGTATCTACATACCTTTTTTCTATTTGGGTTGCTAACTCAACGGTAGAGTACTCGGCTTTTAAGTGCGGCTAGGATCTTTTACACATTTAGATGAAGCGAGGGATTCGTCCATACCATCGGTAAAGTTTGGAAGACCACGACTGATCCTGAAAGGGAATGAATGGAAAAAATAGCATGTCGTATCAATTAAGAGTTCTGAGAATATTTTATTCTTTCCGGCTCGATACAAAGCCTTCATTTAAAATTTCAATTATTCATTTAAATTATTCAAAGGGAGCAAATCGAAGTCAATTTCAAGTTGGGTCGAATTAATAAATGGATAGGGCCCCACGGCTTCAATTCATTTCATTTTGATTATAGGGAAAGAAAAAGCAACGAGCTTCCGTTCTTAATTTGAATGATTACCCGATCTAATTAGACGTTAAAAAAAATATTAGTGCCCAATACGGGAAGGCTTTCTCCCAGGAATGTATTCTTGATTTTTTAATGAATCCTAAATATTACCACTCTCCATTCCATAATGGAGAAGTATGTGTATAAGAAACAGTATATTGATAAAAACATTTCCAAAATCAAAAGAGCGATTGGGTTGAAAAAAGTAAAGGGTTTCTAATCATCTTGCTATCCTATAATGAAAACGAACATAAATACTTAATTTTAAAGGGAAAAAGAGAGGATAGAGAATCTGTTTATAAGTTTATCTGTAGCCGAGGTATCTATTCGGTTTGTACTATAATACCTTGTTTTGACTGTATCGCACTATGTATCATTTAGAACCCCCAAAATCCTCTACCTTTCATTTAAATAGACTTTCAAATGGAGAAATTCCAAAGGCTAGATAGATCTCACTACTTCTTATATCCACTTATCTTTCAGGAGTATATTTATGTACTTGCTCATGATCATGGTTTAAATGGATCGATTTTGTTGGAAAATGCAGGTTATGACAATAAATCCAGTTTACTAATTGTGAAACGTTTAATCATTCGAATGTATCAACAGAATCATTTGATTCTTTCTGTTAATGATTCTAAACAGACTGCATTTTTGGGGCACAACAAGAATTTTTATTCGCAAGTAATGTCAGAGGTTTCTTCAACCATTATGGAAATTCCATTGTCTCTGCGATTAATATCTTCCCTAGAAAGGAAAGGGGTAGTTAAATCCGATAATTTACGATCAATTCATTCCATATTTTCTTTTTTAGAGGACAACTTTTCACATTTAAATTATGTATTAGATATACTAATACCTTACCCAGCTCATCTGGAAATCTTGGTTCAGGCTCTTCGCTATTGGATCAAAGATGCTTCCTCTTTGCATTTATTAAGATTCTTTCTCCATGAGTGTCATAATTGGGATAGTCTTATTACTTCAAATTCAAAGAAAGCCAGTTCTTCTTTTTCAAAAAGAAATCACAGACTATTCTTCTTCCTATATACTTCTTATGTATGTGAATATGAATCTGGCTTCCTATTTCTCCGTAACCAATCTTCTCACTTACGATCAACATCTTCTGGAGCCCTTATTGAACGAATATATTTCTATGGAAAAATAGAGCATCTTGCAGAAGTCTTTGCCAGGACTTTTCAAGCGAATTTATGGTTCTTCAAAGATTCTTTCATGCATTATGTTAGGTATCAAGGAAAATCAATTCTTGCTTCAAAAGGGACGTTTCTTTTGATGAATAAAAGGAAAGATTACTTTTTCAATTTCTGGAAATCTTATTTTTACCTGTGGTCTTATCCAGGAAGGATTTCTATAAACCAATTATCCAATCATTCCCTTGACTTTCTGGGTTATCGTTCAAGTGTGCGTCTAAAGCCTTCAATGGTACGCGGTCAAATGCTAGAAAATACATTTTTAATTAATAATGCTATTAAGAAGTTTGATAGTA